TACCCCTAGAAGGGGATAAGGCTAAGCGGAGCGAAACAGGTTTTCCGTGAGATCGAAAATGCGAACTATTAGCTCTACCCGAGCTTTGTGAATAAGTGATTGTATGAGAATGAGCAAGGAATATCCTTCTTTCTGCTAAACAGGATCTACTGAACTCATAATTCATTAGATACTTTTTATGAATGTCAACTAAGTATCGTAAGTAAATTGATCCCGGTTGTTCAATCATTTGATAACCAGAGTCATTCTTTGATAAACGATCGCTATGAGTCAGACTCAATAGAATTTGGTCAATCCTTTTTTCTGTTGTTAAGGTGGAGAACTGAACCAAGAATTCTCTTTCTTCATCATCAATCCAACGGCTGTTCGCGACCCAGGATTCTATTTTATCATCAATCCAATCACTGTTTACGTTTTTTCTTTGGCTTATCCATGAATAAATCTCTTTACTTGTACGACTTAGATCTCTCGTTTTTCGCGAAAAAGTGATTGAATTGATGGGATTTGATATGATACTTATCATATCGATGAGATTGGTATTAAAATCCTCCTTCTTAGAAGGTATTGATTTGATCCCATAAGCGGGACCACCACCCAATAGCATGTTGCCACCAGAAATGGAACCCCATATTTTTTCCATAAAATCTTCTAATTGTTCTAGAGCAACTAGAAAGAGCTTCTCTAACCAGAAAAAATTCAGTTCAGGTGGAGGATACCTATCCAGAAGTTTTTGCACCTCAACCATGTATGATGGAATCATCAAAGATTTGATCTTTTCAAACTCTGTCTGTAACTCACTAGAGGCTCGGTAAACAAAAAGAAGGTGTGTACGAACGAGATATCCAGCAACAAGAAGAAGGAAAAGGATTGAATAGAGAAACTCCCGAGTATTTGGTGCTATCAGATGTGTCCATATCAATGAAGCGGGTGACTCATTATTTCGATGAATCATTTCTTCGGACAGAAGAAGATTCTGTAAACACTTACTCGAAATTTCACTTATCAAATTCGATTGTGGAAGAATCAGCCACCATTTTTTAATGGTCTGAGGAATTTTCCATGATATACCTGATCCATGCATAATATCATGGAAAATGGATACAAATTTGTGACGGCTACTTAGTATTGGCAGTATTGGCAATGGCTCTGCAAAAGTATCTAAAAAGATGAAATTTATATATTTGCACCCTGTAGAAGTAAGGAACCATGGCATATATGTTTGGAACAGATTCCATTTTGAGAGATTTGAAAAATAACTATCTCGTTGAAATGTTCTATACATCTTCCGGTTCTCAACGCATTTTTTTAGACAAAGACTTCGTTTTTTCCTCTTCCGGGATGGTAAATATTTCTCAGAACATGGAATGTGAATCAAACCCATGTTTGAATTGAAACGGAGATACTGATGCAAGTTCTTCCCTTCTAATTCAGATAGATTCATATCTAAAAGAGGCTGACAATAAGTTCTTTCAAAATTGACTATTTGTCCCTCTGTTAGAGGTGTTTCAGAAATTTCTGCGATCGAATAAATAGCTCTACGAACGAATAGATCGGATCGAGTTGGAAAATAGAAAGATTTGTACAAGTTAGATCTTTCGTCACCACTTTGTGGAAAATCATTAGGTATAAATATGTCAGATACCTGTGATTCGATGGGTGAAATAGTATCTATCTCCAAAAAAAAGTTTTTTTTTTTACCGACGCACAAAGAAAATATTTTGTTGCGAATGAACGAGATATTGAGGAATTGTGCATATGCGAGATCATAATTATTGATACGGGCCTTTTCCACATAAAAGGGGAATCTTTTGTCACAATAGAACCAGAAGCGATGTGGATTATTCAAGAATGGAAGCCAATTTGCTTTATAAAAAGAAGATATCAATGAACTTCTATGAAAAGGTTTCACGGGATTCATCCAATTGTCTCGGTCGTGGGATATCGTTGAGAAATAGGAATCAGTATTATAAAGGGATTTCCTGCGATTCTTTCTAGTATGGAATGAGTCAATCACCCACCCTTCTATCTTATTGAAGAAAAATGGTGATATTGTTCCTCCGTTGATCAATAATTTCGATCTTTGGTAAGTATCATGATCATCCAATAAGAAAGGTTTCAATTTTTTCAAATGAACGATTTGAACGCCTATTGATTCTAACAACTGATTGCAAAGTCGATGACTCGGACCTTTCAATTCATAGATGTGGATCTCGCGCCTATGAATGGGGATATTCCCCATACTCAAAAAGAACAAAGGAAGTGCCTTAGAAAAAAAGAGAAGTGAATTGGACAAAAAGAAACGAAATGACTTAGACAAATCTCGTTTGTCGATAACCTCAGACCAATCAATCGAATATTGATTAATACGAAAGCGATTGAACACTACTTGAAAATGGTTCTTCTGTTCAGAAACGAAATGTTCCAAATGTTCCTGGAAATTCTTGCTCTCGTTGGACCATTTGTATCTATATACATCAGGATCCCGATTCATGGATCTCCCGGTTGGAAAAATAAGAGGATCGGACCATTTCTTCTGATTCTTTTTAAAATTTGATAAACGTTGGTTGATCGTATATTTCATTATATTTATATGATTCAGAGTATCATTTCCTATTTGATCCCCTTGAATTCCATATTCGAAGTTCTGATCGGATCTATTCATTAATAAAAATCTATTCAATATATTTCTTATGTATCCATGGATGCTATATTGGATTTGAATCAGATCGCGTATTAATCGATATTGATTGACTGCCCCCATTATGTTGTTGCTAGCAAATACCACTATTTGGGGTTTTTGATCTTCCAAATCATTCCTGCAGAAGATCTGGCCCAATTTTTTTCTGATCCTTCGATAAAAGGATTCATTCTCTTCATAAAAAATATGAGGTAGAACCAAGAAAGATTTATTTTTCGATTCATCCCAGGAGACCTCATTCAATAATTTTTTTTGATCCAATCTGTAGGAATCAATAGAAAAGGCAAATCCCTTATGATACACCAGATTGGGCTCGGTTATTGATAGAGTGAATAGATTCGACATTTCTTGAAATCTCTCTTCTGATTCAAAATCATAATGGAACGTGTATCCCCCTTTGTTCCGGTCATGGAATAGATGGAAGAAATCCAAAAATGGATTTTTGTTCAAGAATGAGATCTTATTGGAACTGTCCCTATCTGGTTCATCCTTCGGAACCATATCCCATCCCGGATTTGATGAAATAGGATGAATTGAGACGGTATTTTTGAAATACGTAATTATCTTGAATATATCAACCATTTCTTTATTTTCCGATCGCCTGGAAGGGACAAAAGAAACATCCTGCTGTTTCTTCAACAATTTATGATCTCTAGTGGACCTCTCAGTAGGATTCGAACCCAGATGAAGTTCTGACCATCTGTCAGAGAAAAAAGAACGAATTGATCTTGTAGGATTACCAATCCATTTTTGGGTTTCTTCCGGAAACAGATGATTATCCATCTGCTTTTCACATTTCGTGAATAGCCAGGACATTGAGGAATATCCAGAAAGGCATTTCGGAAATCGATCTGATTCTATCTCTGTTCGTTCCATTTGAAGAAAGGAAGGATCCCAAAGAATCGATCTTTCTTTTAGTTGCTGAATATCTCTTTGATTGATCAATGTGTGATATTTCGAACCCTCATTACTAATGGAATCAAAAGGATCTCTGGATTGATCAGAAGATCCTTTCAATTGGCTAGAATCCGTTACTTGAACGAAAATAGATGTTGTAGAATCATATTGAATATTTGACGATACATTCCGTACCTTGCTCAAAAACCGATCCTTGTTTACCAACCACACATTGTCTAACCAAATCACATTTTCTCTCGATACGTTCCTAAAAAAATTCGATTTGTGCTGATTCTTCCCCCAGCTAACGAAGAGCTCTTGGGGGAATTGCCACATATAAAATTGAGCACAATTTTGCAAAAAAATACCCCACTTGTTTCTCGAAAAGAGATGGAAAAGATGCTCAATATCATTTGATTGAATAGTTTCCTGAGCTCCTTGTTGTTTGAAGAAACCCTCTGCTTCAATTGATCTTTTTTCACGAAAAACAGGCATGAGATAACAAATCAAGTGTTTCACTAAGATTTCGAATCGCTGTCCTGAATTCAAGTTGATTATGTTTCGCTTTTTCCTCGGAGAAAGACGATCAAACAATTCCCAATCACGGTCCTTGCGGATCGGATCATCCATATAGGATACAAAAGGAAACTCCAGATATTTGATATCTTTATCTTTGAATGAGATCTCAATTCCAGCAACTCTTTTATTAGATATCTTACAACAGGAATCCCTCTTTTTGACGATCTGATTCCCCCACCACCGCAAACCCCAGTTCGACTCAGGCACGATACACTTTTTTATTATTGGGAGAACCCAAGGACGCTCTTTCGGATCCATGAAACAACTCTCAGAGATCTTTTTCCTTTTTGGAAGATACAGGAGCGAAACAATCAACCTAGTGATATTGGAAGACAAAAAAGATTCTTCCAATGACTCATTTCGGAGTCCAATGGAATTCATAGGTATAGGAAGAAGCCCCATTAAATAGATATTTTTTCTTTCGACCATATTTCGATTGTTAATACGATATATAAGGACCACTATTACAAGCAGTACTACACCTTTGATCGTGAAATATCGATTCCTTGTTAAATCTTGTGAATCGCGTGAAAGTAGGATACTCCAAACTCGGGGGTCAAAGAGTTTCATAAAACGTTCTTGGTGGAAAAAAATGTGAGTGAAAGATCCCACTGAATCGAATTTGTCCCATGAATCCACGAAATAGATTGAGTGAGAATCCTTGATCTCTCTCAATATCTCTCTCAATTCGAAGATCCAGGATTGGAATTGATGTTGTTTCATTGATTACTCCTAAAGATTGCATTTCAATTGGACTTTGGTGATTCGCGATGTATGACGATCCATGCTAAGCATCCATGGCTGAATGGTTAAAGCGCCCAACTCATAATTGGCGAATTCGTAGGTTCAATTCCTGCTGGATGCACGCCAATTAGAACGTTTAATAAGTCTATTAGAATTGGCTCTGTATCAATGGAATCTCATCATCCATACATAACGAATTGGTATATTATATTTCTACCATAATATATGAACAGTAAGAAATAGAATTTCTTATCGATACTGGAACTCATAGGGAAGAAAAGGGATTTATGGATGGAATCAAATATGCAGGATTTACCGACAAAGTGATTCTTCGGTTATTGAGGAACAATCACTATACTTCTAATGTCGAATCAGAATCAACTAGGACAGAAATAAAGCATTGGGTCGAACTCTTCTTTGGTGTCAAGGTAAGAGCGATGAATAGTTATCGACTCCCCGGAAAGGGTAGAAGAATGGGACCTAGTATGGGACATACAATCCATTACAGACGTATGATCATTACGCTTCAACCCGGTTATTCTATTCCACCTATTAGAAGAACTTAAATTCAAATCCTTAATAACATAACATGGCGATACATTTATACAAAACTTCTACCACGAGTACACGCAATCGAGCTGTAGACAGTCAAGCGAAACCCACTCCACAAAAGAGTTTGATCTATGGACAGCATCATTGTGGTAAAGGGCGTAATGCCAGAGGAATCATTACCGCAGGGCATAGAGGGGGAGGTCATAAGCGTTTATACCGTAAAATTGATTTTCGACGGAATGAAAAAGACATATCTGGTAGAATCGTAACCATAGAATACGACCCTAATCGAAATGCATACATTTGTCTCATACACTATGGGGATGGTGAGAAGCGATATATTTTACATCCCAGAGGGGCTAGAATTGGAGATACCATTGTTTCTGGTACAGAAGTTCCTATATCAATGGGAAATGCCCTACCTTTGAGTGCGGTTTGAACTATGGATTTACATAATTGGAAGTAACCAATTAGGTTTATGACGAAACCTAGAAATCGATCACTGATCCAAGTTGAGTACCTCTACGGGATAGACCTCAACAGAAAACTGAAGAGTCACGGCAGCAGGTGATTGAGTTCAGTGGTTCCTTATATCAAATTATTGACTCTAGAGATATAGTAATATGGAGAAGATACAATTTTTTGAAACACGGACAGAGCCGGAAGCACCCCTTGTTTCAAAGAGAGGAGGACGGGTTATTCACATTTCATTTGATGGTCAGAGGCAATTTGGAAGCTAAGCAGTGGTAATTCTAAGGATCTCCGTGGGAATAATAGAGATGTCTCCTACGTTACCCGTAATATGTGGAAGTATCGACGTAATTTCATAGAGTCATTCGGTCTGAATGCTACAGGAAGAACATAAGCCAGATGACGGAACGGGGAGACCTAGGATGTAGAAGATCATAGCATGAGTGATTTGGCAGATTTGGATTACTTTATGTCCACTCATGTAGTACTTCATCATACGATTCATATAAGATCCATCTGTCTAGATATCATCATATACATCCAGAAAGCCGTATGCTTTGGAAGAAGCTTGTACGGTTTGGGAAGGGATTTTTTTTCATAAAAAAGAAGAATCTACTTCAACCGATATGCCCTTAGGCACGGCCATACATAACATAGAAATAACGCTTGGAAAGGGTGGACAATTAGCTAGGGCAGCGGGTACTGTAGCAAAACTGATTGCAAAAGAGGGGAAATCGGCCACATTAAGATTACCATCTGGGGAGGTTCGTTTGATATCCAAAAACTGCTCAGCAACAGTCGGACAAGTAGGTAATGTTGGGGTGAACCAGAAAAGTTTGGGTAGAGCCGGATCTAAGTGTTGGCTAGGTAAGCGTCCTGTAGTAAGAGGAGTAGTTATGAACCCTGTAGACCATCCCCATGGAGGTGGTGAAGGGAGGGCCCCCATTGGTAGAAAAAGACCCACAACCCCTTGGGGTTATCCCGCGCTTGGAAGAAAAAGTAGGAAAAGAAATAAATATAGTGATAGTTTTATTCTTCGTCGCCGTAAATAGGAATATATGTTTTGTTTCTTCGCCTTTCATTTCATTTTAAAATAGGAAAAGGGAGTAATCGGTTGTGGCGCGTTCACTAAAAAAAAATCCTTTTGTAGCTAATCATTTATTGGGAAAAATTGAGAAGCTCAACATAAGGGAAGAGAAAGAGATAATAGTCACTTGGTCCCGGGCATCTACCATTATACCCACAATGATCGGTCATACAATTGCTATTCACAATGGAAAGGAACATTTACCTATTTATATAACAGATCGTATGGTGGGTCACAAATTGGGAGAATTCGCACCTACTCTCACTTTCCGGGGGCATGCGAGAAACGATAATAGATCTCGTCGGTAATAAAGTGCAATGGGGTGCTCATCATTCATTGGTGGGAGGTGGAACTTTATGATAAAGAGAAGATCGCGTACAGAAGTAAAAGCTTTAGCTCAATATATATGTATGTCTCCTCACAAAGCGAGAAGAATAATTGATCAGATTCGTGGGCGTTCCTATAGGCAAACACTTATGATACTAGACCTCATGCCTTATCGAGCAGCTTATCACATCTTCAAATTAGTTTATTCTGCAGGAGCAAATGCTAGGCACAATAAGGGTTTGAGCGAAGTTGAGTCATTCATTAGTAAAGCCGAAGTCAATGGAGGTGCTATCGTGAAAAAGTTCAAACCTCGAGCTCGGGGACGCAGTTATCCAATAAAAAGACCCACCTGTCATATAACTATTGTAGTGAATACGAGATATATTCTATTGAATAAGCTATATCAATCTAACTTATTCAATAGAAAAAAATTTGGACTTTGATTTGACGGATCAAGCCTCCTTAATATTTAGAAAGAAAATATGCATATATAAATTAGATAGATATGGGACAAAAAATAAATCCACTTGGTTTCAGACTTGGTACAACCCAAAGTCATCATTGCCTTTGGTTCGCACAACCAAAAAATTATTCCGGGGATCTCCAGGAAGATGAAAAAATACGGGATTGTATCAAGAATTATGTACAAAAACATATGAGAGTATCCTCAGGTTTCGAAGGAATTGCGCGCATAGGGATTCAAAAAAGAATCGATCTGATCCAGGTCATAATCCATATTGGATTCCCCAATTTTTTAATAGAGGGTCGAGCCCGAGGAATCGAAGAATTACAGATCAATGTACAAAAAAAGTTAAATTCTGTGAACCGGAGACTCAACATTGCTATCACAAGAGTTGCAAAACCGTATGGACAACCCACTATTCTTGCAGAATATATAGCTCTACAATTAAAGAATAGAGTTTCGTTTCGAAAGGCAATGAAAAAGGCTATTGAATTAACTGAACAAGCGGACACAAAGGGAATTCAGGTACAAATTTCAGGGCGTATCAACGGAAAAGAAATTGCCCGTGTCGAATGGATCAGAGAAGGTAGGGTTCCCCTACAGACCATTCGAGCTAAAATCGATTATTGTTCCTATGCAGTTCGAACTATCTATGGGGTATTAGGCATCAAAATTTGGATATTTCTAGACGAGGAATAATGGGCGCTTGCCATTTTATCCAGCGATAGGACAAAAAATGATAAACAGTTTGATTCTTTTTTTCCGTTCAATCAAATCAAAATCTATAGGGTTGAATAAAAAATTCGATTGACCATTTGGTAGTAGAATTGCTATGCTTAGTGTGTGACTCGTTGGTTTTTCTTTGGAGTTGGGATTCAAAGAAACAATGATCGGCCTCTAGTATGAACTAATAACCAGCTCATTGCTTCGTATTATCGAGATCCAAGGAACCAGTCACTATATGATGTATCGATCATCTAGTTGTAGCAACTGAAATCTTTTTTCCATAAAGTAGAAATCAACCTAATTATGGGTTATGAAGCAAAACAAAAATAGAAGGATGTAGATAAATGGAAGGGTGAGAGAAAGAAAGAAGTAGAATAGCAATGATATATTATTCCAATATGTATGGTCTCTGAATCATCTCACAAAAGGCAGTGTGATAAAGCATCAATACTGATTCGTCTAGAATTAGATGAATCCGGTTCAGAGGAAAAATCAACATAATAAAGTAAAGAGCCTCGAGTCGATCGAGACTGAGGAGATTGACTCAGGAACAGATTTTTTTGGAGCTCCATTGCATAGTTCAGGCCTAGCCATTAATGGAGAAGCTATGGGAACGAAGGAACCTGTGACTGCATAAGATTCTATTGAAATGAAAACGAATTCTAATGATTCATTGGATGGGATGGCGGAACGAGACGGGAACCAATTGATTTATTCTGAGTGGTCATGGGTCGACCCTACGAATGAAGCAGGTATGGAAAGAGTCAATATTCGCCCGCGAAACCTTTATTGGATTCAAAAATTTTGGAATATTCCCTAAAAATAAAAAATAAGGTAAATGCATTATCTATAAATATGCGTCTAGCTGTATATACAAGATAGACAGATTCCTACGTGACAGATTGAATTAAATAGCAATGAATCCCATGATTCATTGTATTATTCATTAACCTGGATCTGTAATATTATTTATTTAACCCTTTCATTCGCGAGGAGCTGGATGAGAAGAAATTTTCATGTCCGGTTCTGCAGTAGAGATGGGATTGAAAAACTACCATCAACTATAACCCCAAAAGAACCAGATTCCGTAAACAACATAGAGGAAGAATGAAGGGAGTATCTTATCGAGGCAATCATATTTGTTTCGGTAGATACGCTCTTCAGGCACTTGAACCCGCTTGGATCACATCTAGACAAATAGAAGCAGGGCGGCGAGCAATGACACGATATGCGCGTCGTGGTGGAAGAATATGGGTACGTATATTTCCCGACAAACCCGTTACAGTAAGACCCACGGAAACACGTATGGGTTCGGGGAAGGGATCCCCCGAATATTGGGTATCTGTCGTTAAACCAGGTCGAATACTTTATGAAATGGGCGGAGTATCAGAAACTGTAGCCAGATCAGCTATTTCAATAGCTGCGTCCAAAATGCCGATACGAACTCAATTCGTTATCGAGGGCTAGGGGTGTGCAACCAAAGGGATCCTTTTGATGAAAAAAAAAAAAATATAATCGCTGGTTTTTTATTTTTGGACAGAAACTATTTCTTTTTTTCCTTCGCCCTTTGCATTGAAAGAAACAATTAAAAAAAAATATGATTCAACCTCAGACCCATTTAAATGTAGCGGACAACAGCGGGGCTCGAGAACTGATGTGTATTCGAATCATAGGAGCTAGTAATCACCAATACGCTCATATTGGTGACGTTATTGTTGCTGTAATCAAAGAAGCAGTGCCCAACATGCCTCTGGAAAGATCAGAAGTGATCAGAGCTGTAATTGTACGTACATGTAAAGAACTCAAGCGTGACAACGGTATGATAATACGATATGATGACAATGCAGCAGTTGTCATTGATCAAGAAGGAAATCCAAAAGGAACTCGAGTTTTTGGTGCGATCGCTCGGGAATTAAGACAGTTGAATTTCACTAAGATAGTCTCATTAGCTCCCGAGGTATTATAAATGCAATGCTAGTAGATGAGACCATAGCCATAGTATGGTATCTGAAATAGATCAATTAGTAGATTGTGTCTCATGCATATACCTTTCACTTTAATAAAAAATGAAAAAGAAATTTGAAATTCAATATGAAATCAAATAATCAAATCAAAATAAAGAAAAAAAAAACAGACCATGTTGATTATATCAAAGCCAGGAAGCACTAATAATTAGGGTTCGTCATGGGTAGGGACACTATTGCCGATATAATAACTTCTATAAGAAATGCTGACATGGATACAAAAGGAACGGTTCGAATAGCATCTACTAATATCACGGAAAATATTGTTAAAATACTTCTACGAGAAGGTTTTATTGAAAACGTTAGGAAACATCGGGAAAGCAACAAATATTTCTTGGTTTCAACCCTGCGACATAGAAGGAATAGGAAAGGAACATATAGAAATATTTTAAAGCGTATCAGCAGACCCGGTCTACGAATTTATTCAAACTATCAACGAATTCCTAGGATCTTAGGTGGAATGGGGGTTGTAATTCTTTCGACTTCTCGAGGTATAATGACAGATCGAGAGGCTCGACTAGAAGGAATTGGAGGAGAAATTTTGTGTTATATATGGTGATCTTTCTGGTATTCGAATTTTATCCGTAACTTCCTATTTATGAAATGAAAAGAGAGGAAAGGTGGGTTGTCTAATACCACCCCTCCTCCGTTAGTTGATACTTCAAGGAGGTTACCTGGAATGAAAGAACAAAAATGGATTCATGAAGGTTTAATTACTGAATCACTTCCCAACGGTATGTTCCGTGTTTGCTTAGATAATGAAGACCTGATTCTAGGTTATGTTTCGGGGAGGATCCGACGTAGTTTTATACGGATACTACCAGGAGATAGAGTGAAAATCGAAGTAAGTCGTTATGATTCAACCAGGGGGCGTATAATTTATAGACTTCGCAACAAAGATTCGAATGATTAGGTGGTTTTTTTTAACATTCCTTTCATGGGGATCAATTTCGAGGTTCAAAAAAAGTGCAAGAGACTTATTTTCTTCCAATGAGTAGATTCGGAATTAAGGTAAAGGAATGACAAATATGAAAATAAGGGCCTCTGTTCGTAAGATTTGTGAAAAATGTCGACTGATCCGTAGGCGGGGACGAATTATAGTAATTTGTCCCAATCCTAGACATAAACAGAGACAGGGATAATTTTTCTAAAAGGGGACTATCTAAGGGACCAAATGTACAAATAAAATAAGGGATCTGTTTTAACATGAAATGGATATATCCGTATATCTCTAACTCATATTTATAAGATGATAAAATATGACAAAACCTAGACCAAGAATTGGTTCACGTAGGAATGGACGTATTGGTTTACGTAAGAATGGACGTAGAATACCAAAAGGAGTTATTCATGTTCAAGCGAGTTTCAACAATACCATTGTGACTGTTACAGATGTACGGGGTCGGGTTGTTTCTTGGTCCTCCGCTGGTACTTGTGGATTCAGAGGCACAAGAAGAGGGACACCTTTTGCTGCTCAAACCGCAGCAGGAAATGCTATTCGTACAGTAGTGGATCAGGGTATGCAACGAGCAGAAGTTATGATAAAAGGTCCTGGTCTCGGAAGAGATGCAGCATTACGAGCCATTCGTAGAAGCGGTATACTATTAAGTTTCGTACGTGACGTAACTCCTATGCCACATAATGGATGTAGACCGCCTAAAAAAAGGCGCGTATAGAAATAAGAATGGAAAAGATTCCAAGAGAAATAAATGATTCAATGATCTGATCAAATCAGAATATTAGTATGGTTCGAGAAGAAATAGCAGTATCCACTCGGACACTACAGTGGAAGTGTGTTGAATCCAGAGCAGACAGTAAACGTCTGTATTATGGCCGTTTCGTTCTGTCCCCGCTTATGAAAGGTCAAGCAGATACAATAGGTATCGCGATGCGACGGGCTTTACTTGGAGAACTAGAAGGAACCTGTATCAC